AACAACGATTAATTACTATTGCTATAAAACAAGCTCGTATTTTATCTTTGTTACCTTTTCTCAATAATGAGAAACAATTTGAAAGAATGGAGTCGACCGCTAGAACTACTGATCTTAGAACCAAAAAAAACTAGGCTTATTCTTTGTTCACTTCAATCAGAATTCCAATCCGAATTCAAACGCGGATTGGTGTTTTGTTTGACAAATCCGAGAATCCAGATTTGATTATCGTGTCGTAAGAAAAAAACGAATTGGAAAAAAAGATTTTTTATTGAACGTGCTCATTCATTTTGACTACTTTAGTTTAGCCCATTTTCTCGTAGTAATTTTGACTCCACCCTCCCGGAGTTCATTCTTCGGGAAACTCCATTTAAATTATTCCGGTGTATTCTTTCCAATCTACTTCTTTTCTGATTTCGTTAGAAATCATATAAAAACAATTCCTATTTGATATAGCTATTTGGGCCAGTATTTTACGATTAAGAAGTAACCGCCTCTTGTATAGATTATGTATTAATTTACTATAACTATGGGATACTCCCTTTTCTCGAATTACTGCGTTTATCCGAGTGATCCACAAACGACGAAAATTTCTCTTTTGCTTATCCCTATCCCGATGAGCCGAAACCAAAGCTCTTATTTTCTGTTGAGTAATAGTTCGAGTGAGTCTTGAATGAGACCCTCGAAAACTTGATGCAAATAAACGAATTTTTGTTCTACGTCTCCGGGCTATATATCCGCGTTTAATTCTGGTCATTGAATAAATAAAATTTTGACAAATAACTAATTGATTTCTTTTCTTTCAGTTATTCTTTTACCCGTCCTGGTCTATTAATAACCAAACGGATTTTTCCAATGTATAAAATCCAAATTCCAATGGCCTTGGCTACTATAACCTTCCCGACCACGATTTTTTCTTTTTTTAGGTATTTTACTGCGAAATAGAAAAGAAATAAGAAAGTTTCTTTTGCTATGTGTCAAAAAAATAGTCAATAAAAAAAAGAAATATAAATTAAATGGATAAAGAAATAGTGGGTTTCATCGTTTCTATGGTTACTTCTTAAACGGCGAGGTCTTCTCTATACACCGGAGCCTTTCATTTAATATTTCATCAATGTTATTGGTAACTTGTATAGTTCACACCACACTCTTTGACTCTACCCATGAATTATCCAGTAACAGGTCTTTCACAATGAGACCCACCTATACAGTAACGGTATTTAATTATGAAAGTTAGCTGGGTAGCTGACCTTCGTAGTCCGTTCTTGGCCGAGTGAGAACTTCATTTTTGTGTTTTTTGAATTTCAATAAGATTTTCCTTCGCTTAATGGATAACCATTTGCTACCAATGAAGAATTTTTTCTCATCTTAAATTCAGGTGATTGGATTTGCACCAACGGAAACCATAAACTTTATACACAATTTCTACACAATAGGGGGTTAATTTGCTTATTTTTAGATAGTGAATGGAGTTCCCCTTTCCATTCTATCCTATTCACCGGACCAATCATTCATACTAGAAGCGGTTTTCTTGCTTTGTTTGAACCAGCTCATGATCTAAACGAGTCGCACATACACCCTAGTACATGTTCCTCGGCGCTGAGGACATCCCCGAAGAGCGGGGGATTTCGTGACATTTCGAATGGGCTGTCTTGTATTTCTAATGAGTTGTTTAATAGTTGGCATGTTGAATCATATACATAATGGGCTGGTTTAGATTGATCCTAACCGGATGATTATGAATTTTATTTATTTAAAAGTAAACTCGGAAAACTCGGAGATCAAATCTCAAATCGCGGATTTGCACAAAATCCATTTTTTTTCATTCAACTGCTACAAGATCAACAATTCCATAAGCTTGGGCTTCTGTTGCTGACATAAAAACGTCTCTTTCCATGTCTTCAGATACAACCCATAATGGTTTGCCCGTCCTTTGTACATAAACCCTTGTGAGGGTTTCGCGTAGTTTGAGCAGTTCTTCCGCTTCCAGGATAAATTCTCCCGTTTGTGCCTCATAAAAAGAACTGGCAGGTTGATGGATCATTACCCTGATGATAGAAGGTTTCTTTATCTGGTGTGATGAAAGGAACAGAAAAGAAAGATAAAGAATAATAGGAAAAAAAGATAGAATTGAACAACCGTACGGGCATCATCTTTTTTGCATTGCATACGGCTCTACAATAAATACTTTACCATTCAAGAAAGATAAAAATAAAATCTATCAGCCCCAGATGGGTAAATGTCAAATTGCCACCCTTCCTTTCGGAGGAATTAAAAAATACTATGATGGCTCCGTTGCTTTCTATTTTAAAATAGATTCTTTTTTTTGTCTTTGATTCAGCAATCCCAAAGTTTCTTTTTGATCCAACCAAAAAAGGAAAAAATTTGGTTTTTTTCGCACTCTTTTTTTATAACTTAAATATTGTTAAGAGCCTTTCGGTGTGAAAACAAACAAGTTTGTGACGCGGAATTGGACTTCCGATAGATAACAGAAAATCGG